CGGCGGTCTAATTTTATATCGCCAAGGAAAAACACCCTTATCTCCTATCAGAAAAATTCCCAATTCTCCCTTTGGTGCTTCGACTCTCGCATAAAGTTCTTGCTTCGACAATTCAAAAGTCGGAGAAGGTTTTTTACTAATGAATCGATAGTCAAACTCATTCCATACAGTATCTTTTACTCTATCAAAACGGCGGATTTCTAAATTTTCATAGGGCCCTCCCGGAATTCCTTCTAGGGCCTGTTGAATAATTTTGATGGATTCTGTCATTTCACTGATTCGTACTAAATAACGAGCTAATGAATCCCCCTCTTTTTGCCATTGGACTTCCCAATCAAATTCATCGTAACACTCATAATGATCAACTTTACGAAGATCCCATTTTATTCCGGAAGCTCGTAGCATTGGTCCCGACAAACCCCAATTGATTGCTTCCTCTCCACCAATAATGCCCACTCCCTCAACCCGTTCTAAAAAAATGGGATTCCGTGTAATAAGCTTTTGATATTCAGCAATTCCTGTTAAAAAATAATCGCAAAAATCCAAACATTTATCTATCCAGCCATGAGGTAAATCAGCAGCGACTCCACCAATACGAAAAAAATTGTGCATCATTCGCATACCGGTGGCAGCTTCGAATAGGTCATATATCAATTCTCTTTCGCGAAAAATATAGAAGAAAGGAGTCTGTGCCCCAATATCTGCCATAAAAGGGCCAAGCCATAACAAATGCGAAGCTATACGACTTAACTCCAACATAATGACTCTGATATAACTGGCCCTTTTAGGGACTTTAATATTGCCTAATTGCTCTGGCGCATTTACAGTTATTGCTTCTGTGAACATAGTAGCTAAATAATCCCAACGTGTTACATAAGGCAAATATTGTATAATTGTTCGATTTTCCGCAATTTTTTCCATACCTCTGTGTAAATAACCCAATATTGGTTCACAGTCAATAACATCTTCACCATCTAGAGTAACAATGAGTCGAAGAACACCATGCATTGATGGGTGGTGAGGTCCCATATTTACTATCATGAGGTCTTTTCTTGTAGATGGTACAGTCATAGGTTTTTCCTGATTCATTCTGCCATGAATTGCTGAAAGCGAAAAGAAGTTCATCAAACTTTAAGCGAAGAATTCAAATGAACTCTTCAATTTCTTCAAATTAACGACTTTTTCTCTCTCGAATATCCAACCGCCCTATTAATTCTTTATAACGCGCTCTATTTTGTTTTGACAAATAAGCCAGCAACCGTTGACGTTTTCCCAAAATTTTCCGCAGACCTCTTTGAGATAAATAGTCTTTTTTGTGCAATTCCAAATGTGAAGTAAGTCTCCGTATCTTATTGGTGAAACTTACTACTTGAAATTCAACAGATCCTCTGTTTTCTTTGTTTTCTTCTTGTTCTTTCAAAAGAATTGAAATAAATGAATTTTTTACCATAAAATAATTTGATACTCCCCTTTTTGCAGATATTGATTTTATTGATCAGTAATAATAATGTCATAAATTTTCATGTAGTATACACAACAATCATAATTTCTTTATATTCATTTTATCAATTAACATTAACCTATTTTTGAGTTCATTTGCCTAGTGATACAAAAAGACGATACCAAATAGTTTATCTTTTTATTTATTTATAGCTTGAATTGATACGCCATTTCCTTATTATTTATCCTAATAGGACAGTACATGTGTGCATCGGGTTACTTGCATATAACATGGATATTTACAGATCACGGACAGCAGAAAAAATGAAAAAAGATGATTGATAGAACAACAGAATATATAGGAAACTCAAAATTTTCTATTATGGATACATATATATCCTTAACATACTAAAGCGGCTCCCATTATTGGTGTCAAACCAATAGCGATTCATACAAGCTAAATCCTCTAATCGATAATTAGGCCAAAAAAAGAACTTTAATTTAATTAATTCATTTTTTTTTATGTCAAAATTTTCACTTTCATCCAAAAATTGACTCCAGTTTTTTATCTTGTTCTCCTTGCAAAATAATTGATTTCTATGCACATTATTTTGATTCTTTAAATTGAAAGAAATTAGAATTCTCAATTCTCTACGACGTCTAGACGATAAAATTTTTTCAGGAACAAGCAAATTAGAATTCTTTTTGTCTCTATTTAGAGTTTTTCTTTTATGTCTTGGAATGGATTCATCAAAATGATTCTTAGCAACATTTTGGGGGTTTCGGTATCTTTGATTACTTTGGTGCTTACTTTTATGAACCAATGAAATACCTATGATTTGATACATAAAAAACTGTCCATCATTTTTTACAGATAGACGGGCAGGTTCCATAATCAAAATTCCCTTTTTCGTTAATTGTGTAAGATTTAAACGTCTCCTCATTATATCCAGATTCATTTCTTTCCTTTGAATATAGGATATAGTAATATTTCTTACATTTATGAGGCTAACCAGGAGACCGTATATCTGGATATTATTCATCATTTTTTGATTCAATTGATTCAAACGTCCAGTCCATCTTAATTGCAAAGGAAAATCTCCTTTAAATAATATGTTTAGTTTTTCAATTGATTCTAAAAAAGATTCTTCAATATTGTTTTGATTCTTTAATTCAAAATATTGTTTTGAATTGGATGGGCTAAAATTTAAAAAATCCTCACCCTCCTCTTGCCTTCCCTTTCTATTTTGATTTTCACTAAAATTTGGATTTCTATTCAAATTAAAAAGAAGTAAGTTGCTTGGGATAAACCAAGGTTTCTCTTTATATTTATGATAAAGTATCACAAGCTCTGGAAAGAAAAAAATTTTCGGATTTGATATGAGGCGATTTAAGATTAATAATTTTTCATTCATTCCCATCCAATCAAAAAAGACCTTTTTGTAATTGATTTCGGAATTTGAATCGATCGGAAGATAAAAAAGACCATTATTATGAATTTTATCCCCTATTTTGTTTTGGTCCTTATTAGGTTCAACCTGAATATTTTTATTCAATTTCCAACCCAAATATTTTCTATCTTTATTTTTTTCCATATATATATAATTGCTTTTTCCTAGATAATTCTTGATAGGAATATTTTTGAGTATGTTAACAATTTTTTCTTTCTTTCTGGTGGAATTTTCTTGCTTCTTATTTGTTTCTAATGATGATCTATAAATATAGGCCTTCTTTTTAGTTTCAGAATCAATATATTTATATGATAAACGATCATATCTATAGTTTTTTTGAAAATTATCTTCTTTATTTGGTAATAAATAGACTTTCGAGTTTTTTTTTTTTTTGTAATCAAATAATGGGTCTTTTTCATAGGAATACCATTTGTTTAGATCCTTATTTTGAGACGTCTGGCATTTCTTTTTTCCATTTCGCCCTTTTTGTGGGACTAATCTAGACCATGTAATCTGAGATAAATCGTATTGATAATGACCTCTTAACCAGTTTTTCCAGGGATTCATTCCATAATTTGGAAGTTGATTATGTGTTACTTCGGAATCAAATATTCCTTGTCTTCCAAAAAAATCCTTTATTTCATTCTTAAGAAAAAAAGACGGTCCATTATACTGAAGAATAGATCTGAACTTATTGAAGTGAATAACCTGGGTTTGTGATAATTTGAAAAATACATATTTTTGTGACAAGTAAGATAAATCAAAAAAAATATGTGACTTCCCCTTACTATTTCTAAGATTATCAAAAGCCTTTTTTATATTGATAGTCGAAATAAAGTCCATTTTATTTATTTTTTTTTTCTTTTCTTGATTTGTTTCGTTATTGTCAATGTATTTCTTAATAATTTTTTTTGTTGATTCCATAAAAAGTTGTAGAGCGATTCTGCGCATATTAATGATACATAGAAAGATATCTATGTATATCTTTTCAAAGAAAAATTGAATTAATAATTCAATATTTTTTATTTTGAATATTTTCCAAATTTTTGGCGGTGATTTTCCATTATTCTTTTTTTTTTTTTTCGTTATTTCTATTTGATTTATGATTGTGTTTCTTTTATCAATTCTATGTTTCATTTCTTCTTCTGCCTGTGAATAATTTGTGAAACCTGTAGATCGATTTTGACTAAGTGATTCATGAATTATCGGATTGCTTATTATAAAATCCTTTTCTATTTCAGTTTCATTTGATTTGTATATTTCTCGCGGTATAAATAATGGAATTTTCTTTCCTTTTAAAAGTTCTTTTAGTATTTGTTTTACAAATACTAATGCTTTTTCTTCTTTTTTTTTTATTTTTTTAAAAGCTCTTCGAACTCTAAAATTAAATTTTCTTATTTTGACTTTATAGTCTATATCTTTCAAAATTGGTTCAAAAAAGGAAGGTGTTTTTCGCGGAGGACCAAAAGGATATTCCGTTTCCATTCCAAAAACTGTTAAAAAACAAGAATCAAAATCATCTTGTTGCTTTTGATCTCTATCAGAGAGTCGTAGCTTAGATTTGTGCCAAGGTTTCAAACGAAAAGGATATAGGATTTTGATTTGAAAACCTTCGCTGAACCAATTTTTAGGAAATTCTGTTTTGGAAAATTGAAGACCATTATAGCTACACTTTAGATAAATTTCTCTATTCCAATCTTGGAAATCCTCGTACCATTCCGGAGATTGTCTCAATAAAATACGGCCGATATTCTTAGCTATTATTAATAAGGGTAATTTAATATATCTTCTAAAAATTGATTGAGCTAGTAACAGAACACTTCTTGATTTTTGTGCATATGGAATGTTCTCCCAGAATTCTATTGCGTCTTCCTGGTCGTTTTTTTTTATTTGGAATTGTTGATTTAAAATCTCGAATTCTGACTTTTTGCCCGACCAATCTCTAATAAAAAAAAAAAGTTTCATTAGGTCAGATATAGGAAAAGGAAAATCTTCCGTTTTTTCCAAAAAAAGCGGGGAATGGGGATTTCCTTGAGACGGTCCCCAAATAACCATTTTACGCCTTTGAAGACGGCTAGAGGTTTTGATTAAGGCTCGACGAAAATCTGG